TTTTGGGAGGGTACTCCGAGTAGTGGGTACCTCGTAGGACCTCGACCCGCCTACTCGGGTCTTGTATGGATATGCAGGAAGGGGTGCTCCTAGGTGTGTGTAGGGGTTGTGTTTGTTCGCGAGAATGGGTTCCTCGTCAAGTCAGTTTGGGGGGTGTGGACACACTTGCGCGAATTCGGGTAACGGCTACAAGGGAGAAATCGAAAGGAAACTGTACCCGACCAGGGATGGACGTAAACTCGTAAGCTACCGAGGGTAGGGATAATCGTCCAGGTCTTATTGTGAAACAAAAAAGCCGCCCCGCCACAGCAGGCGGGTTGGTTCCTCTGTCGTCGCCGGGTAGCTCTTGGCGAGGAGACCTTAGGATAAGTAGCTAAAACAAACGGGAGGGGGGGGGGATCGACCCGTTCAGTATAATTCCGAAGAAAGACTGTTGGCAGCAGGTGGAGACATTTCTTTTGCCCCCTTCAAAAGGAAATGCGGGCAGGGTGAAGCTCGGCAGAGGGTTCGAGAATAGGGTAGGGTCCTGTCCTTAAGATTCAGATAAGAAAAGAGTTCCAAACCTTTATGCATGCACCTCCGTATAAGTGCTGCGTACAAGTTCCGGTCAGGATAATTGGGAAAGATCCAACCAATTTGAACCGCTCACATCACAATAGTAGTAGCGTAAAGGCCGGGGTGGTAAGGCTATTACTTTCACATCTCTCTCTATAGATAGAGAGAGATCCGCTGCGTGAGCAACCCGACTGTGCGTTACATGTGCTCTACAGGCCGCACTCCTCTTCCCAACGAGCCCATTTCTCTTTTTATTTGGAAGACGGGCGTTGCGTTCGGTTCGAAAGGCATGGTTTTCAGTATGTCTCCAGATAGGGCCCCCACTAGTCCGGCTGGCTAGTGAGCGCGGTTCTTTCGGGCGAGAAGCAGGCCGGGCCCTACCCTACGGGCGGGCATCTCCCGCAACGCAAGCTGCATTGTTCGCCACCACCCGAAAAGCAAAAGATTCGAGAGTCCAGGCTTAAAATACATGCATAGATAGTGGTCTAATGACAAGGGCCGACGACGGAAGCTCGGGACGGAGCCGTATGATGCGGAAGTCTCACGTACGGTTCCCTGAGAAGGGAGTGGCTACCTACTGGAGCTTCGACCAACCACCACCGGTCAATTCCGCTTTGGGGCCACCCCTTACTCTACCATTATTATAGGGGTATGGGGTTCGAGACAAAGAAAGATAAAGGCAGCATATCAGTTTTTCCTTTATACTTTACTTGGATCTGTTTTTATGCTATTAGCTATTCTGTTGATTCTTCTCCAAACAGGAACCACCGATTTACAAATATCATTAACCACAGAATTTAGTGAGCGGCGCCAAATCTTTCTATGGATTGCTTCTTTCGCCTCTTTCGCCGTCAAAGTGCCTATGGTACCAGTTCATATTTGGTTACCCGAAGCTCATGTAGAGGCACCTACGGCGGGATCCGTCATCTTGGCAGGAATTCCTTCAAAATTGGGAACCCACGGGTTTTTAAGATTTTCAATACCCATGTTTCCCGAAGCGACACTTTGTTCCACTCCTTTCATTTATACTTTAAGCGCGATTGCTATAATATATACTTCCTTGACCACTTCAAGACAGATCGATCTTAAGAAGATCATTGCTTACTCCTCAGTAGCCCATATGAATCTGGTGACTATTGGTATGTTTAGTCGGGCGGCGGCCGTTAGGTCACCTATTTTGAGTTATGGACACACAAGGCCAAAACATGTGTGCCGGGCGTGCGACCCATCAACCTACTAGCAATGGGGGAGAAAACATAGCATGTCGCAACAAAAGCTTGATTCGAGGCATCAGCAATGCCGTCTGTTCCAAAAACAAAAGCCCCTTAGCGCCCCGGGACGGGAGTGGGGGGCGGCCCTACGCGCAGGCAACAGCAGCACCGGCTCCACGAAGTCAGAATCGAATCTTTCTGTTGGCTTTCCCAATTCATTCGTAAATAAGAATGAAAGGGCTAGAAGCGAGCGCTTCTAGCTGCTTCGCCTGCTTCTTCTTTTCTTATAGCGGCTATGTTGGCGTGGCGAAAATGAACGAAAAGTGATATGAACGTGCTATTTTCAAATCGATTGATAGATAGCCTGATCTGTTCTGATAGATCGAAAGAGTAGGAACGGATAGAGAGGGAATGGAATCTATCAATAATAAGGCTATTTCTATCTATTGATGAGACAACTATCTATTCTTGATCCATCAGAAAGAAATCGATATGTATCTGATGGAGTCTACATCGTACGTAGAGCGCCCAAGCGCTTTTTGGGCCAGCTCAGTTCTCTTATCCATCGGTCCAATGCACTGGGCTCATCTCATGGAGGGAAAAGCAAAAATTTGTGTTGTTGTTGTTCGACGCCTCGACGCATTCCCTTCTATCCCCGGCATCGTCCCACACAGAAAGAAAGAGCGCAGAGCCCCGGCCCGACCTGTAGGTCCGCTAACGTAAAGCGAGGAGTTGAGCCTGAACTGGCGAACCGAAGTCACTTTCGGAACCATACTTCCTACAGCTAACACGTGTCCAGTCCAGCGGGAACGCGCAGCGCAAACGAACGTGAGCTGCTATACCGAATCCCCCGCTGGCCATCGGGGACCGAGTGGTAAGGCCATGATCTGCAGGGGAACGGATCACTCATTCTTCCATTGGGGACAGGTGCACGAACGACAACTCTAAACGTCACACATCCGCCGCCTACCTACCGTTTAGGTGGCACCAGCGAGATCCAGCTAAGGAAAAACGTGTCGCGGCTGCTCCACTCCGCCGCGGTCTCATGAACTGAACTTCGTTGCCTTCCCGCGCGCGAAGCGAATGGGCGCTGTGCTGTGGGTCAGTTTCGGGGCGGGGGGCGAAGAGAGACCAGAAGAATGATTCATTTGGATCGACGAGCTTTTTCAGCCCAGCCCCAAAACTAAGAATCAATGGAATGTCTGTCTATCCATGAACATCTATTCTATCTGTATATCTATAGGGGATCTCTCTATACATATAAAAGTGTTTTCTGGCATGATCGCCTAGCCGTAGCTGCATATCAGCTGCGCTCAATATGCGGGATTTCTGTTGGATCAGATCTTTCGCTTTGACGGAAGCTTTTGGACCTGGCGAAAATTAGCCTTCGCGCAAGCAAGCGCGAGAGAAGCAAGCAAAGTAGAAGCTTTGCCAGAAGCAAGACGAGGAAGCGGAGCTGTCGTATAAGCGGTAGCTTCCCCCGACCGACTAAAATACAACAGTCGCGACCTACTTTGATTCAAAAGAAAGGCGAAGAGTTTGGCAACAAGCAAACGGCTTTCTATCATAGTTGCAAGGGTTCCAAACCTTAACTACTTAAGTTTAAGTACCAAAGGCTGCTTTCGGTTGGTTTCATAAGGGGGCTGTTCACTACAAGCTATCCGCGCTGTCTTAGATTGAACCGGCAATAAGATAAGTCGACGTTCAATCTCTAAGGCGGGTTTCCGCGGAGAACGGAATAGTGTTCGTGTCCAAAGGTGAACAACGCCCTAGCTTCTAGAGTTCGCTGCTTTTCCCAGGCCGGAGAAGGGCTTATACTGCTCGCCTTTGTTTGATATATTCATTCAGTATCAATACAAACTAAAACTACACCAAAGTGGAAGGGCCACTATAGAAGCTAGAAGTAGCCTATAGTATAGTAGTCGGCCTAACCAAAGCGCCACGACAACAGAAAATTACCCTTATGAATGGAATGAAAAGTAGGGGGTTAGCCCGCCCGCCTACCAATCAAAGAGGCTGAGAGTAAGCGTAAGCTCACCCGTAAGCTCGAAGAGCTTCCCTTCATTCGCTTCGCGGGAGCCGCACAGCACATAGCTGGAAGTCAGAGGGCCCATACTACCTGCCTAACCTTTCGCTCCGGGGGACCGTAGATCGGAAAGCGCCTTCTAAACCACCCCATTCATCCAAAAGAGAAGGGAAGGGGCCTATGTATTTGCATAACCCCTGCGGATTTGACCCTATCTACACCCGGAGCCGGAGCCAATCCCCTATCGGTCCTGCCACCACGCCGCAGAACGAGAGCTCGTGTGAAACCTTTTATTTCTGGCGGCGGAACGTAACAAAATATTACGGTCGCGTAACAGAAGGGCCGGAAGGTACGGTAAACTCGGCCAAAATATGACACCCGAAGCACCTGGCCCGCCCCTTCTTCTTCAGTAAAGCCGACTTTTTTTTCGCCAGTGCTGACGCAGTGCGCACGTAGATAAGGAAAGCAAAATCCCAGTGGGGGGGGGCCGGTGCCTTTCTTTTACGGCCTAAACTCCTATTTGTCAGCCGTGGGGAACTACTGCTCGGTCGGGGGGGCTTGGGCCTACCTATCCCGATAGGACCTCATAAAGGAACGGGAGCTGTTGAGAGGTTCCATATTGCCGAGCCGAAGGGAAGCACTTTTGTACGTGATCGTAGTATGTCACGTCGTCTCGTCTCCGCTGCATTGAAGAGTACCTATGCACTATGTTCCGGTTCACTGATAAGGAAGATAGAGTTGGGGTGGGGGTCTACGATGTGATACTCAAGTATGACCCGGGGAGATACATGCTAACTATGGGTAGGAAGCGGGAACCCTTATGTAAATAACTTCGGGGGGTTACAGATCTCTTATACTACCATCGATCGACAGAGCGGAACGACCAGAAAAAGAAGTGAAGTTAGAAAGCCGTATGATAGGTGGTAACTATCTTGTACGGTTCGGGGGGTAATCGGCGTACTCCGATCAGTGGGGGGGAATCTTTGGCTCTATCGAACATACAGGGAATTGGAGGTAGCATTCCACCGATGTTAAGTCATGGACTGGTTTCTTCAGCCCTTTTTCTATGTGTTGGTGTTCTATATGACCGACATAAGACTCGACTTGTTAGATATTACGGAGGTTTAGTGAGCACCATGCCGAATCTCCCTACCATTTTCTTCTCTTTTACTTTGGCCAATATGAGTTCACCTGGTACTAGCAGCTTTATCGGGGAATTTCCCATCTTAGTAGGAGCTTTCCAAAGAAATAGCTTAGTAGCCACATTAGCAGCGCTTGGGATGATTTTAGGCGCGGCGTATTCCCTTTGGCTATATAATCGTGTGGTTTCTGGAAATTTAAAACCCGATTTCCTCCATAAATTCTCCGATTCAAATGGCAGAGAAGTTTCCATATTTATACCTTTTATTTTTGGAGGGGCGACCGTCCGTTGAACTACCAAAGAAAAAAGGGTAAACCAATGTGATCATGACATTGTAGGTGCTTGCGATCGGACGGATGCGACTTCCCTCAGTTGGTTTGGGTGGCATAGCCCGTTGCAGAAGTCCCCCCTTTTTTTGATCCATTTCTTTAGTCTTTAGGAAGCCAAAGCTTTACTTTACTAAAAAGGCTCGCGCAGGGGCGCTCACTTTTTTTGGCTAAGCCGTCTCTCTTTCTGGGTGGGACCGAGAGAAAGAAAGGACGGGGGGCAACCATGCATGGTACTTCTCGACCGTGTCTCCGAGGGACAGTTGAACGAGCGACTCATGAATGCTGCCGGGTTGGACGAGCCAATAACTCGAACGCGTTCGGTCTGTTTTTTGAGCAAGAATCACAGCGTTACCTTACCTTCACCACGATACGGACTCCAAGTTCTTATGGCGGAGCACGAGGGGATTAATCATCAATATGATGATGGGAATGGAAACCAGAAGCACGACCGGGGTCTTCGTGATCCAAGATAATAAAACCATCAATAACAGTAACGTAAGCATGAGACTTTTTGGTAGTACCGGTGAACCAGATGGCCGCGGCGATGGAATCTGGGACGGAGGACTCGTAGTATCTCTCTAGATCTGGCAAAAGCGAAAGACCCCCTAACGTAATTCGAATGGAGGCTTACTGCTGAGCCCACTCTGGCCTCGCAGGGCGGCCCCTGTGGTTGCGAGCTGGAGCTGCCATAGCTTATGGCTAGGGAGCAGAGAGAACATTAAGGATAACGAGCGCTCCGCCCGTCAAGCGGGCGGCAGGAGCTGCGGGCAAGTGCTTGGTAGGCCAACAGCCCAGTGAACCGGGCGGGGCACTCGACGAAAGGGGGGCACACTGAGCAAGTACGAGAAATTGGCCCCGCTCCGCTTTATTATTATTAAAAGCAAGGACCACTACGGGAGGTCAAACCAAGGACCTATGGAAGCCGGGGCTCGTCCCCGGTCAATATTGGATCAAACGGGGCCGTAGCACTGACCTCTTTTTTGATTGATTCAATACAATAGGGGAAAAGATCGTACAGTTCCCTACCGAGACAACAGAAACTCTCAACGGATCCTCCGGCATACCTCTTCCGTGCGTCTTTCTCGTGGCGGGAACAGAACAACAGGGAAAGAAAAGACCCGGCCGACCTGCCCAGGGCTCGAGGGCGAGCTTTATTTAAGAGAGAATGGGGAGTGAATCGAAAGGCTTCCGTTTCCGTTCTTGGTTTGGGGGCTTTCGGGATCCTCTCGATCTTATTCGTAGTTGGGAAGGGGGAAGGAGTCTAAATCAATGGACATTAATGAACCATCATTGATGGACGTTGCACATGACACGATCAATTCGACTCAAGGTCCGGCGCTAATAGAGGTTGCTTACTCTCCTAGTAGCGAAGGAAAGGGGCAGGGCCTGAATTCAGACCAGACCAGACTCTTCTTTGTTTGAGCTGCTCCCACGCACGCAGACCGGAAGATCTCAGTTGTCCTGGACTGGACAAGTACGTAGAGATCTTCGTGGGACCGGGGAGGGGGTCTCAATCGATCTTTTCTAGGATTCCTTATCACGCCGCGCACGGAGATCTTTCCGATAAGAGATAGGGCTCCCCCTTTGAACAGACTCTTAAAGGTTAGGTTACTACCTTTCTCTACGGAAGAGGTGTACTTTGTACCGCCCGGAGGTCATATAGATCGGAACCCAGAGCGATAAGAACGAAAGCCCTACCCACAGCTACAACTACTGGCGCTTCAAAAGGCTTAGATTCTAAGGGCGCTACTGAAAGCCTTTTTTTAGGTCGTGCAATAGGGAGGTGTAAGCCTCGAAAGCCTTTGGTACTTCGGTAGGGCGAGCAGCCCTTAAACCAAAAAAAGGTTTGGAACCCTTCCCCTATTTCTACATTTCATTCTCTATTCGGCCCGCCTCAACCCAAATGAGAAAAGGGGAGAGGCCTATTGCTATTGATTCGAAGTCACTACGAAAGGGTCGGTCAATAGCATAGCTTTTTCTTTCCTTTCGAAGGAAAGGCCTTCGCATTCCTAATCCGGTAGGGCCGGACGGCTTAGTTTGCCCCAGCTTGGCGAATCGCATCCCCGCGCAACGACATTGTTTGTGCGCCCCTTCCCCTTACCGTTCTCGCTCAGTGTTTTCAACGGCTGGGGAGGCTGTCGTAGAAGCGAAGCCTATCGCCAAGCCGACTATCAAATACGAGATTGGGCCCCTTCTCAAAGATTTGATGGAATGGCCCAGCCCACCCAAGAGCGCTTATGTCATATGGGAACTCATTGCTTGAAACAATCCTTATGGTTTTTATATCCGGTAGGAATAATAAGAATCAAAGTCCAGGTTGGTTGGTGAGCCTAGTGATAGGAGACTATCTAGCTTGGTTCGGAGAGCACTTGTTGGGTTAAAGATTTTTTTTGTTGCTAAATGTTACGGCCTAAATGCTGAACTATTGACCCTACTTGTTCGGATGGGTGTTCACCCCAAAGTGTTCCCGGACTGCATGCATACATCCGTAAGTAACTTAGTGCAACATGGCAAATTTCATTGAGAGGAATCAGCAAAGAAAAGAAAAACGGGTCAACATCTTAATGTGTATTTGAGAGATTATCCTCGGGCTGAGGAGTGTCCACATGAGTTCGTTGAGGTGTCTACACAGGAATAAAAACCTCTTTTATATTCTGTCGAGAGTTCGGATTGCTCCACCTAAGTAGAACGAAAAAGTGGAATTGGAAATTCAAAGGGGGAGCCAGAAGCTTCGCTTCCGGTAGCTTGCTGACTCTCCTAGTTAGAAGAAGGCTCTTTGGCGAATTCTTTAGATCTGGGTAGAGTCTCGCTCAGTAAAGAGAGTTGTAGATTCGTAAGATCATGATAAAGTCCCCTTTACTTGATATTCTATTAGTAAAGCTAACGCGCGCTACAACTAGCATAGCAGCCCGCGGAAAAGGCTCTAGAGCCCCTACTCCTAAGTTGGAGCAACAAGCAACGGATTGAGCTGCTAGAAAGCCGTTGCGCGTTAGAACAAGCAAGGGATGGGATTGAGCTTTATAAAGCCGTTGCGCGTTAGTAACGCGCATCCGTTTTCTTGCTGCATTTTCTTGCTGCAGTAGTTTGATTGCTGGTAAGCAACAAAGTTTGTGCCAGGTAGAAGAATTGGAGACAACATTCTGCTAGCCCAGGAGCTTTTGAGGAACTATCACAGGAACTCTGGCTCTCCCCGCTGTGCTCTTAAGGTTGACTTTCAGAAAGCCTATGACACAGTTAGATGGGATTTATTTATTGCTACTTTGCGTACTCTTGGCTTTCCTGGGATCATGCTGCAGTGGATCAGGGAGTGTATTTCTACAACCAGGTTTTCCATTAGTATTAATGGTGAGCTAAATGGTTTCTTCCCTGGGAAAGGGGGCTTCGACAAGGTGATCCTTTGTCGCCCTATCTCTTCGTACTAGTAATGGAGGCTTTTTCTGGAATGCTTAATGGCATGGTTAATGAAGGGCAGTTTCGGTTCCATTGGAGATGTCAGAAAGAGAGCATCACACACCTCTGTTTCGCGGATGACCTCCTCATTTTCTGCAAAGGGGAGGTTAGATCAGTATCTTTGATAAAGGACTGCTTATCCCGGTTTAGTGGCTTGTCTGGGCTTTCTCCCAATCCGGAGAAGAGCAATGTTTTCTCCTGTGGAATTTCAGAAACTTAACAGGAGCAAATTCTGAGTATTCTTGGATATAGCGCGGGTTCTCTTCCTGTGAGGTACCTTGGGGTTCCCTTAATTTCCTCCAGGCTTAGGAAGACGGATTGTAGTTCTGGTGGACAAAATCGTTGCCAGGGCAAGAAGTTGGGCGAGTAGGGCATTGTCTTACGCAGGCAGGTTGCAATTGATTAATTCCATTCTTTTTGCCATCCAGACTTACTGGTCACCCTTGTTCATTTTGCCTAAAAGTGTGATTAAGCAGGTGGAGCAAGTTCTTCGGAATTTCCTGTGGAAGGGGAGTGACCTCAGCCATGGTGGGGCAAAGGTTGCCTGGGCGAGTATTTGTCTTCCTAAGCAGGAGGGTGGTCTTGGGCTTGGGGAAAGCTGTTAAAGTTGAGAGAGGTAGTGAAGAGGACAGATAGGCTAAAGAGAGGTTAGCGATAGCTAGTCTTAGAGAGCTTGCTGGATGAGAGCAGAGCAGACTAGTTATAGGAAGGCGCGAAGCGTAGTAACTTCCGGAATGAATGAGTGCAGCAAAGTCTCTTATCTTCCCCCTAACTAAGAAGGAAAAAACTGAGCAAGATAGCCTCAGCTTCCATTGAGCATTGAGAGAGAAATCGAGATGTGAGAAAAAGAATAGCTTTTCTTCAGCTCTTCACTAGCCATTGCCAATCCTGTTCTCGATGGGATAGCTTTACCTTAAGTGGCCAGGCTCAGATCTGATTACTCTTCGCGACTCTGAACGAATGCTGTTTGCATTCAATCATACATATACGAAGTGTGCCGCGAGTCACCTTAGAGAAAGAGAAAGAACTAATAATGATTGCTAGCAGATGTTATGAAAGAAGGGATAGAAGGAGGAGAGACTGGGGAATGATTGTTGACTATACGATAATTCCTCTTCTTCCTCCATTCCAACCAGGTTTTCAGGAATAAGCACTGCAAGAATGGCGATACCATACCCCCTGCAGTTACCTTTAAAAGGAATGATCTCGGGCATCAATCTAAAGAGAGTTTGGTAGCTTTCCCTTTACACGGGAAATTGCCTTATCTTATTAAAGGAAAAGGAAGAACTCGCTTTCGCTGGGCACCAAGGCTTCTTAAACTCCTAACTTCCCTTGAGCCTGGTTAAGAAAGGAAAGCCGGTCCAATCCTAGCTTCTGAAACAAGAGAAAAGGCATCGACAAAAAAGCTCTCCTTTGAGGAAAGACGGGAAAATGCCTCGGTTCCTTCACTAACAAGTAAGCAAGTAAACTACCTTATGCACCGATGGTTTCATGATTCGGGTTGCTCCTTGAGTTCAATGTTTGCGAGCGTCAAAGCACCTAACCATACCTACACCATGCACTCCGCCGGTAAGCAGCCCGGACATTCAACCGCATTTGGAAGCATATGTGTGCCACTTTGGCACACATATAACGAAATAAGTACAATCAATGAAGGCTGCGCGGTGTGCGCTTAGCACCCTTATTGTTAGAACGCTTCGCTTCACTAGTTACTACAGTTGTGTTCTTCCTAGGCTGGTTGAGTGTGCCTAGAGCTGTGCTGACTGAGCCGCTCGCTGTACCCCCCGGTGCCCAAAGCACGGTTAGACTGCTGCGATGCGCAATACCTGCCGATAGCAGGAAGGGCTTTCTTCCGCCTATTAGCGGTGTGACTGTGACTTTCTTCTTGAGAAGACTGCTTTCCTTTGAAAGAGCTGTGGGCATAGCTAAACTTTCTCAAATGCGGGATCGGGATTTCCTCTTGTCTTGATGCGGTAGACGAGGTCTAGTCTAGGTCATTTCTTTTGCTAGAGAATAGTTGTCGGCATAACCGATGCAGTTAGCTCAAAAGGGAGTTCAGTCACTTCCGGATCAAGATTCCATGATTTTAATTTCTTTTTTCAAATAGAAAGTACTTTTTAGTAATTCAAATGTTATAACTAACTGAATGACAGCGAAATTTTCTGTCAAAGTGACTCTTGGAAAGTACTTTCACGTTTCCGTCCCTCATTAGCAAAATGATGCTTTGTAAGTCGTCGTGGATGTGAGGTCCCCCAGGAACCACGTACCTTACTATTCCATTCCGGTAAGGCGTAGCTTCCCTATAAGCTCTCTAAATTCTTCAATGGTAAATTCCTCTTTCTTCCCCTATGTAATTTAGACAAAGCCTCTACTTGAGAATCTTTCGTCTATCCTGACAATAAAGAATGAATAGCAGTAGCCTAAGTAAGAACATCAAAACTTGCACAAGCCCAGAAGTCACTTTGAAATCTCTTTCGGGCAAATGATCCGAAGGTTCAAGGCCGGCGACTCGTAGAATATCTCCTTTCGGCTTGAAAGAGTCTTAGGGGAGATCAAAACTTTGATTACGGTTAGCGGTGAAATAGAATCTTCGGCTTTGGAGATAGAGACAGTTGGCAGGTTCAGTTGCTTAGATTTCCTTTCTTTTTAGCCTTTCTGCTCGCCTGCTACTGTAACTGAAGTCGGAACTCTTTTTTAAGCTCTTTTTAGTTAGCTTCAGAGTAAAGTCCCGCTTTGTATAGAAAGATAGAAGTCCCGTTCCCTCGCCTTGGAATAGGATGAAAGAGGATAGAGTGAGTGGAATATGTAGGCGTAGGCGGTGGTAAACTCCTCTTTCCGGTAGTAGAAGGGAAGGTTAGCTCGTCCGGTAAGAAAAAGTGCAAGTAACTTCTAGGATTTCTAGTTCCGTGCTCTAGGGCTTTGACTTCTAATAAGGAGAACTTGGAAATCGCGAACCTGCTGCTCGCTCGTGGCTTGTGCTAATGCGACTCGGGAATGAGGGCAGGCAACTGTAAGACTACTTGCTCTTTGTCCCGAACTCGGTAGCTAATAACTAATAAGTAGAACTGCTTCCTATGATCACTCGACTCTACCCCAAGAGCTCCGCTGCGAAGGGGTCTTGCCTCGCTTCTGTCTTAGGATAGTTATAGTTATCTAGTCCGGTCTTATTAGGATATATATTAGCAGTAAGTCCCCGGTTACTCGCTTTCAAGCGGCCTTCAGGCCTCCTTCCCCCGCAACTACAGCATTAAGAACTGAACTAGAACTGCCAAGCTATTTTAGAATATAACAAAAGAACTAACTCATACCGTGAAGAAGGGCGAGTTCCGGTTATCTTTGTTTGGTATGTTCCCGCTGTTAGCTGTTGAAGGCATATCCCATATGAAGACTGAGCCAGTAGTAGCAAAGCAAGCAGAAAGCTAATAAGTAAACTGAACCAGTAGTTGCTCGCCCAGAAAGTGCAGGTGGGCAACGTAAGGCTTGACGTTCGACGTGAGTTGAATTGAACGAAGTTAAGTTGATAGATCGAGTCGTCCAGTCTTATGCCCTTCCTAAGTGATTTGTATATTCTTTAGTAGTTTCGGTTGCTGTCTTTGCTGACTAACTCAATTGCATCGAGCCTTAGGTCTTGTTATCAGTTCTGGAGTTTCATAAACCATATTCAATATCTTAACTCCGTCAAGCCTTGGTAGGAATCTCATTCTCAGGCTCAGGAGCAAGAAGAAAGCAAATCTTATCTTTTCGGGGGCGACCCCCTTTCTTAGTCAGAAGAAGAGAAGAAGGGCTTACCTCACTCACTTGGAAGGGAGTTGGTAATATGCAATATTTACTCGACCTGTGCTCAAGGAGGGGTCAGAGAAAGAAATTCTGTTGTTCATCCACCCGTGGGAGAAATTCCTATCAAAGGTTGCGCGGCACCAAACATTAAGAATTTCGAATTTGAGTAGGGGGTAAGGATTTTAAGGCTGATAGTTTGCTCCTTTTCTCATCAAGCTATTACAGCGGAAACGAAAAAACAAGCCATTGGGGTGGTGCTTTCGCTACCAGTCCGTAATTAGATCTTTTGGGCTCGATCGACTAGAGGAACAGAACTGAAGACAGCGGTTACACGCTTGAGTTCTTCCTGCCATTACGAAAAGGGATACGTAGTGCAGCCTGCCGGTCCAGTTTTTTTAGTTCCTCAGACCACCGGTTACACCAAACCACACCACACCTGTCAACACTGTACTATAGCTTACACCCGATTTGGCGAAATAAATCATATAATAGAAGAACAAAACACCTGATTTGGTGTTCATTAATGCCCAAAAAGTCCCATGCTTTCCGTGAGTCAACAACCAACAACCAACCACAGTTCTCTAGAGTTCTTCACTACTCATACAGGCTTGACGGAGTTCAGCTGTCTGGAGGGAATTTCATTTTCTCAATCAATATGCTGCCCTTTCCCTTTGGTTCAGATAGTGTTCCTTCAAGTGTCTTCGAGCTTTGTGAATCCCTTTGGTGTTCGTGATACATCTTCGAGCTTTGTGAATCCCTTTGGTTCAGATAGTGTTCCTTCAAGTGATACATCTTCTAGAACTCCGAGTCAATCCACGACTAATGCTAATGATTATAGTCTTCAATCGCCCAGTACTCAGGGTTCTTCTGATGGTTCCAGTACTCAGGGTTCTTCTCATGGTATTTACGAGGCCCGGTCTTGACCCTTCCGATGAAGGTGTCGTGGAGTGGCAATCTGCTATATACGAGAAATTGGAGGAGTTGATGCCTGGCAGTAGTCAGGAAGCTGTTATGACAGCAGCCGAAAGTGCACGAAAGCAACGATATCGGTTTTTTGAATGACATTTGGAATGATTTGACCACAAACAGAAATGAATCTATCATGCCTCAACTGGATCAATTCACTTATTTTACACAATTCTTCTGGTCATGCCTTTTCCTCTTTACTTTCTATATTCCCAAAAAAAGAAGTTTTCATCTAGAAGCGAGACTTTTCATTTTTTATCTGGGAAGTATTCGCTTTCAACGAATTCTTTTTTTTTTGAAATGGTCTTGTCTCTCATTATTTTTTTTTCGATGTGCCTTTCTTCTTTTTGAAAACCTCATCCTTATTTTGGAATCCCTACTTCTCCCCGAAACTCTGATGATGGCGGCGGAGGCCCTTCTAATGCCGGCCTCGCTCAAGCCTCGGGCGGGGAATACTCAACCGGTAAAGAGACTGGGTCAACTAGCGCGGCAAGTAATATGAATCTCAACCGATTCCCCAATCTCCGGGAAACAGAGATCGATCTGGTGGATAATATAGAAGATATCGAGAAGGTTGTGGATCAACTCCACGCCCAAGCATCTTCCATTCACTCCGAGGCAGAGCTTCAAGCCTGGAGACGAAAACTTCAGGAGGTGGAAAGATGGTTTGAGCGGATGGAGCGTACTTGGTCCGAGCTTGCGACCCAATCCGAGGAACACAACAGGGCTCGGGCCATAGAAGCAGCCGCCCTCCGGCCCGATCCGGCTGAAGTTGCAGAGCTGGATCAGCGCTTCGAGCAACAAAGGAGACTCCGGGCAGATGAAGGATCAAGGAAATCGGGATCAGTTGCCTTTACTTTAACTTAAATCTCATGTCATCAAAAGTAGGCTTTGAACAACCAGATAAGAATAAGTTCCACTTTCAAGGGCTTTCGTCCATCTCTCGCCCATCTATTTCCGGATGCAAGCATTGATCTTGAATGGTGTAGTTATCATACCTCTTAGAAATAAAAACCAGACCAGACATGGCTGGTTAAAGGAGGATGCATAAGCCAGCATCCCCAAGGTTGTAATAAGTTACGAAGGACAAAAAGACTCTCGCCTACCGGTTGTTTTCAAAAGGTAGCTTGTAAAAAAACTGTAGTTCAGTCCATGTGTTCCGTGAGTCTTCATGCTGTCACTGCTAACGGGGAACCCAGTGGAAAGAGGGTACGTCCTCTATGAATGCAGAGCTTCCCTTTTCCCCCCCGCCTCGTTGGCAAAGATAAAGCCTCGTTCCCTATGCCACCCAGAAGTGCCAGTCAGTCCTTTTCAATGTTCCAACCTCTCAAACACTGTGGTTGAAGCCTGATAATGGAACGGCCCGCCTGGTGAATTACGTCAATAGAATAAGTCGTTTTTTCCCTTGTGCCCTTAACACGAAGCTAGGGCATCGATGCGAACGCTTGTGAGTGCATTAAGTAAGTCAGATACTAGCTGATATGAAACAGGTCAATTGTGCAGGATCGAGCCCTGGCCTTGGAAGCCATCGATTTAAGCCTTCCCAGTCCTTATGGTTTGGTTCTTTGATCGGAGAATCCATATGATATGGTTTTAAATTAAAGCTTCCTAGCCTGGGTTTGTGTGAAGCATGAGCGAGCTCAGTCTTTCTCTTCTCTATTCGTGTGACCCTGCGTCATGGCTTTCAGAAAGGCCTGAGTGCATGATGATTCGATTTCCGAAATATATAAAGGCCTCCTCTTGCTGTTCTCTTTTTCCCTCCTATTGACATAAGTATGGTTCTATTGAGCGTGATACCCGCCCTCTACAAAGTGGTTTTTGAAAAGGTTTTTAAACGACTCGTAGTAGGACTTGTGATTGGAACGAGCTCTCGCCCGGTCTTGCTTCTTCCGTGTGCTAGGAAGAGAGAGCTTCGAGCAGAAAGCTTCCTTCTGAGGAAAGCCTGAGTTCACCACAGGGAGCTCATACGGCACGACTAAGACATCGAACTGTCTCACTCAAACTCATGATTGATGGTGATCGCACTCAAACGATCATAGGCTGAGCGTCTATAAAAAACATCATGCCACCTGGTACGACTGGGGATTGAGGTTAGATTCTTTTACTCATGTGAGGAGCTAGCTGTTCAATTCAAGAAAGTCGCTTGCCTGCCGATCCGAGAGCGAGAGGCACTCTATGTCGTGATCGGCCTTCCTCTTCCTAGTAGTCGGCATTCTAGAAGCGACTTGTCGTAGAAGCTTTCCTTCCCCCCAGAAAGCCATACTCTGAAAGGAAGCTTTCCCCCAGCTTATGTCATTCATACCCATATAAAGAAGGTAAGAAGGGCCCTCAGAGCTACTTTACTTAGACTTAGCTACTTTTTGCAATGATCGCGCTGAGATCTCCCGTTGGTCGCCTCTCTTCCTACTCGATCTTCGGCGGGATCGAATGCTTTCCCGGAAAGGAGAAATCCTTATAAAGGATCCCAGACCGAGGTAGCCAAGGCTACGCTTTGAGGGCAATCGAGACTTGCAAGCACAAGACGGCTGTGATTGGGTGATGAGCTCTGTACAGGCCAGTACAGCAGAGGATCCCGTCTCATAGAATGAAGAGAGACACGCTACACTAGACCGATAGTGGCTCCATACGGATAAGACTTCTCTCATAGTCTCTCAGAAGCCAGCTCGTCGTAACCCTAAAACACGACGTTAGCGGGGCTCCTGCAGAAGTACAACAAACATAGGACAGCCGGGAACGATGACCCTTCTCAAGCCTGACGCCTAAGTTGGACTTTCTCTTTCTGCTGCTTGCCACTCCGAAGTTCAGTTTAGGATTTAGTTTCCTCCGATTGATTGAGTCGGTGGGGAAGTGAGCTGATCTCGCCTTTGTTGATCCGGTTGAAGAGAGTTATCACGATGTAGCAGGGTCTGTCTGCTCCAGTCTATGACCTACCGTTTGCTTTGCTAAGCAGTACGCCTAAGATAAAAAAGACAGGTGGCATAGCGATCCCTACCAATACGACTGGACACCGCATCTCGTCCTCAACTCATTCCGACACTGTGAGATCCTATGGTCACGCCTTAGTCCGGGGCTTTTGGGCATTATTAAGAAATGTGACTCTCCACCTATTTCATTGTGTGTTTACTCTCCTTCTGCGCTTATAGTATATAACGTAAGACTTTGCTTGCTCCGAGCCATTAAGGAAGGGCGGCTAGGGTCTACTTTTCTCATCTGCTTGAAGCCTCTCACTCCTTATAGGTACCGACCTTAATTCACTTTTGGGAAAGCTACTGCCTTCCATACTTTCATCGAATCTCGGATATCGATCGGTGCCTAGAGAGGACCCTTCTAAGGTTCAATTCCTCTGGATGCGAGGGGCATGGAAATAAGAGAATGAAAGTCAATGATCAGCTGCTTTCCCCGAGGTTATCCCGGTAGCATTTAACTACCATCAAAGGATCCTTCTATTTAGAAATAGGGGTTCATCAAAGCATAACCGGGCTATTTTGTTTTGTACCAGCGGATGAAAATAAGGCAGCTTGAAATGCCAGCCCGCCCCGAGGAAAAATATGTGTTCAGGAACGCTATGTGAATAGGGTCTTTAAGCCCTCACCCAGCATCTATTAATTCAATCAACATACGTTTCAAAACAAAAAGAATTTGGAAGCCATATAGCCATTTCAGCCTTACTCCCTATTCTCTCTTAAATAAAGCTATGAGAAAACTGGAGTAATGTGGAATGACTTTTCCCATTCCTGTGAGCTGTAGAGTTAGTTATCCCTTATCATCCCTGGTATTCCTCCTCTCTATGAGATGTGGGATCGACCCCGCGAGCCCTTCCTCTTTCTACATCCTTTTTGATGATAAGGCATGCCTATCCATGTTTTATCCAGCCTTTGCTCCACTATCAACCACCGGAATGGTTATTTTGCCTGCCCCCGCTTTCCTCTCCCGCGGGAAGAGCTCGTTCGCCAAGCCAAGTCCGAACTCCCACTTTATCGTCGATGACGGCTCTCTTCGATGCTAGCAACCGCGTTTGGCCCTTATCCGCGCTTCTTTCAATTTCCTTACATTCTAGCTGAAGGTAGTTTACTTGCTTACTTGTTAAGGAGAGACTTTACCTTTACTTAGAGAGGGGCCAGAGCGGTACCACGCCCTTCCGTGCTCGTAGGTTGACTCCCCCCGACTAAGGTCTCACAAAGGCGCACTTCCCTTATGCATCCAGCCGCTTCACTAATGTGAATAGGTTATACAGAAGGGTGGGTTGGTTATATTATGCGCGCTCCTTCTTCGAACCTTTTGGTATGTATTGCCCCCTAACTATAGATCAGATCCACCAGACGAGAAACTCAATTCCGCACTGCTGCTGAGTCGTCGGACTTATCCACCAAGGGATTCGTGGAATTTCTGTGGATTGCGTTGGGGGAAATCTACCAAAGCTAGGCAGATAGATAGACTCCTTTCCCGCTGCTAAGGGAAAAAAAAGCAAATTCTTTTTTTTTGAATCAGCGCCCCCCTTTTGGGTATGCAGATACTAAGAGTCCTCTCACTACCAACCAGCAGACATCATCTGGCTGGGTCTTGCCGGTATCAACAACGAGAAAAAAACAACCAAATGGAAACTGCAACTAACTATGGCTCTTGGCCTAGACAACGCCCTAGGCGTAGGGGAGATCGGAGCAACAGGGAACGCCTAGACGACTCTTCCTGGGCTGCTGTAAGTAGATCGAGAGGTCGTTCCGCCCCTTGTCCCCGAAGATGGGTAATATGTTCTCAAAAAATCTTGCTCCAATCTGACCTAGCTGGCGAGCGATCCCAGTTCGCGGCAGAGAACAAGACAGCAAGCGAGCGTACCTTTCTTCGCTTCTTCTCCACCAAGCACGGAAGTTTAAGGATAACTGTAGGTCGGTGGCTACCTAAGGAAACTCCGATTCGATCCGCCCCCCGGCTGGGAGGCATTTACCTCATCCCGATCACAAGGAGAGGTTCACCATGATGGGGGGTACTTCTTTTTTTTCCCTTCCGGAAAGAATGAAATGCGTAGGGGACCATCCTTTTGTTGCGGCATGCTCCTCAGATTTACGGATTCGCAGGGGGCCTCAGGCCCTACTTAGTTGACTGACAATGCCAAAGGCTTGCGAAACTAAGTAGGGCCTTTTGAATTGAATCTTAAGATGAGTAAGCGGCTTTGCCCCTTTTCAGTAGGGGAGCGAAAGGTTAGACTTAACCTGAGAAAGTCAGCGAACTGCGGTTCTTCTATGTAGGTATGGCGTTCCCCCTTGACTTGACTCTCCTAACGTCGAGCTAAGTCACTTCGTAACCTTTGCGTAGCGTAGTAGAATGAAGGCTACGCACTGACGCTCTCTTATCTATTAGCCTAAGCGTCTTCGCTAACTCGCTCGCCTACTATACTATACCCTACTATACAATTATACAATACATTAGTAGGGTAGGCTTTGCTAACTCAGCCGCTTACTTCTACTAATGTATTGTATAGTAATAGTAGCGCCTTTTCCTTAACAAGTAAGCAAGTAAACTACCTTTTTGAATAACCCATTCTCATTATCTTTCATAAGTCAAGTAGGCGAACCTATAGGTCCTTAATAGCGTTGACAAAGAAGAACAAAAGATAAAGATAAAAGACAGCGAATCTTTTTATATATATATTTATGAAATATATATTTCATAAATATATATATAGGCCAGCTTGACAAGCTACCCTTCTTCTTGATCTGAGGTGCGAAGAGAAACATCTCTTTTTTATGACTTCCACTTATCAATCCCGGCCCGGAAAAGTGACCGACCAGGGCCAGGGCCTATTGATGAATGAAAGAAAGGGTTTATGAGCCCTAGCCCTGTAAGCCCACACCTGTGTAGAGTAGATCGTTCAACACCTGCGGCACAAACCCATTTGTGACCTATTGGTCCTAGTCTCATAGGCGATCGAACGGCCGCCCCCTAATTACTAGACCGACCTGCTGTAATAATTCCATAAACACCTAGCGAAGATATGGCAAACAAATAAAGTAGCCCTATGTTCGGATCTGACAATACCATACCATAATCAAAAGGTACAACGGCCCGAGCGACCAGACTTAACATAAATGTAGCCACTGGAGCCATTCTAAAAAGGGAGAAATTAGCACTACTCGGTGAAATAGGTTCTTTTAGAATCAATTTCGAACCATCTGCTAGAGGTTGTAACAATCCGAACGATCCCACAACATCAGGACCCTTTCGACGTTGCACAAAAGCCATTACTTTACGTTCAGCTAGCACTAAAAAGGCTACTCCTAGTAGAAGTGGTAGAATTATTCCAAGTATTTCAGCTGGAACAGCTATGTACGTTTTCGATTTTCTATTTACTCATGATCTGGCCTGGTCGACCCAATCATGATATTGAAGGATGGGACCTTTTCTCGAAAAACTCCGGATCCCGTGAAGAATGAATAAGAATAAGATTTCAATAATAGAATATTATATTATTATTTAAATAGCTGCAAGACCAAAACTGGGTGCAAAAAACCGAAAGCCCTTCTTTGAATCCCAGATACATGGCTTACATACCCGGCTCAACATTCTTGGAAAACAATCGAATCGAGGGTCCGGAGGAGAATTGGCCATTCAATCTTGTAAACTAATCGAGACCGAAATTGGAAAAAGAGATACGAACGGAGAGGAATAACCAATCGATGAAAGAACATGAAACCATTCTGTTTCAATAGAGGTACGAGAAACGGTTGGGGGCAATAAAGTAGGTGAAGTGGTTGGATTTTGCGAGCTGTTCCAACCACTGCTGGATGTGATTCCAAGAGCCGAACGAGAATGAATACCACACAGAAGAGTCAAGACCAGGCTCCCTAATGGAATGTTTAACCGATCCATTCCGGATCGACCGAATTGGTACAGAAGTTGTAACATGGGAAAACCACAGAAAACACAACTTATTTGAATAACCCGGTGACCTACCAATTGTAGAAGTAGGATCTTTGGCAAGCAATAAGCACTTAAATAATACAATTCGAGTGTACCATCTTCTTTCTCATTTCGAGGAAAAGGTGCGGGAGGAAAAGGAAACAACGGAGGGATCCGAATCGGACCTAAATGGGAATGACATGAAAAGTCTTTTTCAAAACCTAGCATTAAGGGCGTTACGACGATATACGAGAGGAATGGAGAAAAACTCGTGATTGGTGTGGAGGGGAAGATCTGTTTATGATATAGTTCAAGAAAAAGTAGTCTCATTTCCTTACTTCTTCGTTCCTTCCACTTCAAGGCTGGTTCTGAACGCCGCGTAACATCATCTTCAACCAACCTCCACCGTACTCGGTGCGGCCACTAAAGAATTGCTTATACACTAAACAGCTGCTTATATATATATATATATATAGTTATTAGGCCAGCGTGAAAAAACGAAAGAGAGATGTGCCTAAGGCGGCATGCAAGCAAACTGTGCACGCTAAGAGAAAAGGAGAGATGTTCGCAATTACTACCACCTAAGAAAGGTTGCTTCTGTCGGCCTTTCTGTGCAACAGTCCACCAATAGCGGAAGAGAGGGTTACCGTACATACAAGACTCTTCCAGTTCTTACGTAAGCTTTTTCTTACCAGTCAAGTAGTACAACAGCTGTATCTTATAGCCCGGCGCGGCGGGTCGCCTTTTTTTTGAATTCAGTAGTCAGTAGATAGAAGAAACTATTAGATAGATATAGATAAGGAGTAGGTGAGTGAGTGAGTCCTCACTGACCTGAGCGATTTCGATCACCTAGCAGGCCTTTTATTTGGTAGGTAACATCGCCGAAGCGTATCATCAGATTTGACTACGAAGGAAGGAACTCGAAGTGAGACGGCACCGTCTTGTGCAACGCAACGATAGTTGGCCCTCTATCATCTTCTATCTGGTAGACTTGGTAAAAGGGCCCCGACTTATTTCCAGAATTAGAGTTCGACCGCAGCAGCCCCCTTTTTGGGGGGGATCAAGTTCCTTGCCAACTATCGACCCCGATCTCTTTTTCTTTTTTGGGGGTATTACTAAACCTAGCTTAGCCTTCGTCAATCACACTAAAGCAGAGCACCCTACTATGGCAAGGCCCCCTTAAGGGTTAGGTTAGTCAATCCGGCCCGAGACGCGTTCGTTGACAAAACCGCCGTAGGAATGGAGACCTTTCAATAGAGCGGAGGCGAACTGATCAACGAGAAAGAGGCCCTACTCACTACAAATGAATACACCACAAGATCGAACTGCACTCATGCCTCTCCCGCATCAAGCCCCCTCCCTAAGTAGTGATTCTATCAATCATGTACGTAGGTGGGGCCCTCCATTCTGATTGGTATATCATGAAAAAAAAAAAAGAAAGCCATTTGCACCAGGCGCACTGCGCTTTCCCTTGCCCAGATGTTCGCCTTTCTAAGTCAAGTAATCGTGACCCACCGAAGACTGGAGCCTCGTAACATGTTGACGAAGACCTCCGAACTGAGGGTTCGATCAGTAGAGGGGACGACTTTGCCTCCCCGGAAGAAGAATAGCCCCGCTCTCTAGCCGACTGATCCCGTTGATCATATAACTGGGAGGGAACGTGTCACATTAGAGGTGAACGATCAGAGATGTCCTCTAATCACCACGATGAGGCTGGTCCCTCTTTTAGTAGACTCAGCTATGAATATTCATGAAGAAATGAATGCCGGGCTCTTTCTTTCACAGCTAACCCCAAGAAGTTTATTAATGCTGATACTTTCAGTTTCGTCGAGCCTCGAGCTTGTGGTCCTCCTTTGAGGGTGGGATGAATCCGTCAAGTCAAGGTCAACGTACGTAGCAGCAAGGATGGTGCATCGCCTATTTATTTATGGGAGCCAAAACGAACACGCCTGCTACCTACTGTACTGGACCTTCGACCAGGCATTCTACCCTTGTCGAATCGGAACCAACCACCACTGCATTGCGCTCGAACAGTTGAGCGGCCGCCGGCCAGCAACTTCCGTACACAGATATAGATTCATTCTTCGTAACTGGTCCAACCTCACAACCCTTCGCGGGTTGGTCAGAAGTAAGTCTTGTTTGGAAAGACGGAATTATACAAAGAAAAGAGAGTGCTCGACCGGAACAACGGCCAACAAAGACCGTAATTACATAGATAACAGCTCCTCCCTTTCTCCGTCTTTAAGGCGAACCGTATGGCGGGAAAGAAAGACGACCTCACCTTCTCGTAGATGGTGTCAGTGAGAGCCACTTTAGTATTCCCCGTTGACCTTCTTTTGTAGATAGAATCTTCAATGAGTGGAAACAAGCAACCTTACTAAGAAAGGTGCTTGTTGAGTAAGGCCGGCTTTAGAGCCCAAGCCCCTTGTATAGGTTGGGTGCTTGAGCGCATCTTTCTCATATCGATCAAGGCTTTCCTTTCGTTTTCAATAAGGGGCGCGTTAGCTAGGCCGTTTTCTTGCAGGAGTGCTAACGCGCGCCCTTACGTTTTCTTCGCTTGCTCTGCAGTACGAGCACAGAGCCGCGCCCCTTTAATATGATGAGAAGAAGAGGGGCCGCCCTATTTTCTTTTCCGCACCAATCCTTATTTACTACTACATCTTTTTTGGGGTGTATAGCTCAGTTGGTAGAGCATTGGGCTTTTAACCTAATGGTCGCGGGTTCAAGTCCTGCTATACCCAAACCTATCTTACACTATACTATTAGTAAGGATGCGTAGTTGCGTTCAAAGATCACTCTTTGGCCTGGCCTTTAGACTCGCTTCAGCGACTTCGCCCTTTAAGTGACAAGGGGGTAAGGTAAGGAGTAGTATAAGAGTGGCTCGGTCATCGATAGGCCTCTCCTTATTCATTCTATAGAGCGGGGCTGCGGACCAACAATCCAGCAAAAGGGCTTAAAAGCTCCTTTATCAATCAAACCTTCCTTTTATATATTTATATAAATATAATAAGGTAAGCATCAAAGCCCAGAAAACCCAACCTATACAAAGAGCTCTTTTCAGCCCCTACTCCTAACAAGTTGCTGGCACCCACCATACCTTGCTTCGGGGCCGATCTCTTGTATCGAAGCAAATCAAATAGAAATTGGAGTTTGTTCCACCACCAATTTCGCCGTTGGATAGAGTCCCCTGATCTCGACATCCAAGCACGAATCCCTTGAGCGCTTCGGCGGCGGATAGCAGCATGGGCAACTGCGGCAAGCAGCCGATTCTTATTGCATTCACCAAGATAGTCTTGCTCGCTCCTGAACTCTGCGGCGAGTTCAGCCACCACCTCCGGGCCTGAGCTCTGCTCGAGCGTAGTCAGCCAGCTTCGTGACTTTGCTTAGCTTCCAGCGTAGCAAAGGGATAACCTTTCACTATCTAGGCGCCCTAGAAGGAGGGGGGGTCCCACGGAGTTCTTCCCCTCGGTAGCCACACAGGAGCAAGAGACCTGGGGGGATAAGTACTAGTTGGGAGGTCATCCCTGGTGGTTCAGTCCGACTGGCAAGAACCTCTTGGGATTCGAATCCAAATTCTTTCCATTTTACCATTGAACCGGTTGGAAGAGATGAATAGTTCGCCTCTAGTGCTTACCTCTGATCGATTGATGGAAAGGATTGACTGGATTCGGAATAAAGATATGGGCAACTGGGCCGGGATAGCTCAGCTTAATGGCTTCTATCGGCACCAGATCCCCAGTATTCTCCAATTGCTGCTAATGATGGGTCCACCAATTGATATGAAGCCCTTCGGATGGATGGGAACGGGAACAGCAGAAGATGACCTGGGAGACGAGGGATCACTGTCTCTACTTACGTCTTTATGAGTGCTGGCTCACTCACGAGGTTGGGTTTGGCCCACGCCCACCTGCTTCTGCGGTTTAGGGATCATCGGCAGCAGCAAATGTTGGGAGCCTAGAGCGGAGGGAGATAAGTGAAAACATGGATAGGTGTGCCCTGGGACACGGGAATGGGAGAGAGACAAAGAAAAAGAATATGGTGGGGCTTAGCTAGCAATTGATCACCTTGGCTCGGACTTTGAATACATTAGTTCGAGTTCAGGGCTTACCAACATGGGGGAACTAGATAGGGAGGTGAGTGCCTTTGGTGGCAAGGAATTGGATTCTTATTCGCCTCTATCCGGTCCCGGGACCACTTCTCCCTGTTCGTTTCATTAAGCTTCCGTTAATCGCCTTGGTCAAGCATTAGATCCCGTGGGTCCGGGCATTCCTTACTTATTATTAGTGAGCTGGGGTCAGCCAGTGTAGAAGAATACTTGGCCAATTGAGCTCCCGTTCCTTCCATCCGACCGGATGCAGAAAGAAGAGATGGGGTACTTCAGTTTCATTCCGTACCGTCAGCATTCATTCCCCAGGTTCGGTTGCTGCTACTTCGGAAGATTGAGAATGGTATCGACTTGCTCCACCTTCCTCGAATTCCTTTATTGATGGCCCAGCATTGCAATAACTCATTGTATCCAGTATTGGCTGGGAGGCGAGCAGAGGATTAATTGGATCGGAACCCTGATTGAGGCTTCTCGTTAGGGCCAGTAGAACAAGCATTTGGATACGGAGAGGAAGATGCCGGTGGGACAGGTGCAAAAGAATCTGTTTATGGTTCCGGCTCGACTCGAGTCCAGATGTTGAGGGAGAGGACCAGGAGACGTTTAGTCCGATGGTTCCTACCTCCCCCCATATGGGCCTGTTCACGCTTCTTCGCCACCGGTGGGCTCGGAAAGAGAGGAATCAGGGGCCTCCATTGGTTTACTTGCTCCCATGGCCTCCCCTACCGGTTGCTAGCGCTTGGCTGGGCCCTTTTACTTTTAGGTTCCGTTCCGTCAGGATCTGAGAGTTTAGGTGCAGCCCATGGGCTTCCATGGCCATTAGAGGCACGAGATTGAGATGATTAGCCAGCACCAGATGAAATTGATTGATTCGGATTGGACTCGGCTGGAGTGAGATCGATAGTCGGAAATAGATGGACTTACTTAAGGGCTTTACTTGCGGTTCCAGGCTTAGATGTCCCAGTTCCGCTCTTCCTGCTAATGGGGAACGCACAAGGCATTGCTTGGCAGGTGCCTAGCCACTGGGAGGGGATGAAGGGACAGAAACTATGGGATGGGAAGAAGATGACTCGGGTCCTGTGGTTGGGTAATCTCCTGCTACTGGTAACGGCCGATCGGGACCAAGGAGGTACAGCCTTGAAGCATTTGTTCCCGGGCAAGGGTGGAAATCAAAGTCAAGTCATTGGCGAGTTCCTCATAGCTTGAATCGTTTGGTTTGGTTGGCCGGAAGAAGCAAAGCAGAAGATGGTGGGGGGTTCTCGCCTTCAGCCTTTCCTTGAGCTTCCTATTTAGTTCCTCCCAGGCGTTGATCTCGCAATGGCCTTCCAGCACGTCCTCATATCGCGTCCGCCACCACTGCTTCGTATCCCCAGAAAGATACATTGTTGCCATTGTGACTTGGTCGTCAAAAGGGGCACGAACAGCCTTAATTAAAGTACTGTTCCATGTCCCAGAGGTCTTCGAGCCTTGGCATTTCGAATCCCCCGTTGAATGGCTGCGGTTCCGGGACTCAAATGTGTCTGGAGTCGCCAGGTGAGACATTCGGTTCACGAACCGGAGACCTATCTCCACAGCAAGCTCCTCACCTCAATTTGACCTAGTCCGTCACCGTCACGCTTTGGACATCGCCACCGGGATCGTTGAGGCCCCATGAAGACGGCTCTGCTCTCCTTCACTGGGAAGACGCGGTACTCATTAGCGAGCGTCTGGTGACCAACGATTCCTGATTCTCCTGCCTTTTTGCCATAGTCTACACTTGTCCGCCCAAATGGTCGACCTTGCCATCAAGTTGGGTCACTCGATCCTTGAGTGTTTCCTTAGCAACAGCCAAACCCTTATCTTTGTCAGCTCGATCTGCTCTTGTTCCTGTAGAGGAATGTGGAACAAGGATTCTCACTCACAAGCAAGTATAGAACGGAATGCCTCTTGCTTGGTCTCTTCCTTATAATCTAAGCAAGTAAACTCCCATATATTATCATATAAGAAAGTAAACAACCTTACTCTAACGAGTAAGCGAGGAGAGCTTTAAAGAAGAGGAATCGCGAACATACTCAATAGATATCTTTCTTCGACGAGGCGGTGCCTATTCCTATTAAAGAGTTATGATTTCAGGGACGCATATAACACCCTACCGAGGCACCGATGAATGCTACCCGAGGATGAGGCCTTGCTTGCTTATTATGTGGTAATTGTCTACCTTCCTGACGAACCGGGCAGCGTAGAGAAAGGCGAGATGGTTCATTTCTATGAAATAAGAGTACATATTCGAGAATACATATTCGAGAAGAAGGGATGGTTCTTTTCTGTAGAGTAGATACAGAAGGGTCCAATCTAGTATAGTCGGGCTTGGAAGCCCTACGATTGCTTATGGGCTCATCTAGCAGAAGAATGACATGATGAATAGGAGGCACTCCCTTTTTCCTTGCTATGCTTCGGTTGCTTTCATTGATCTAGGATTGTTCCCGGGTATCATCCTCAAATAGGAAGGAGGTTAAGGGCTTTTGATCGAGGCAGTCACTAGAGCTTGTTGGCCGCGAGATGCAATTCACTTCAAAAGAACTAAAATCCGCAGGGAGCAACTGGTAAGAGATGAAGCTTCATTTTCAATATTAGAAGAAAAAGTCTTTTAGTTTACTACTAATAGAATCTATTTCTTGTACAGCAGCTATAATCGTTATAGTTTTTAATAAGGCGACTGCTCCGGGACATAAAAAGAAAACGCTAGTGAAGACAATAAGGGGATGCTATCCACTACAAAAGTAAATCCGAATCGGAACAAAGAAATTGGATCGAGATCACAGCAAATAAAAGGTTATTCACGACCCGTATCTCGACAGCAAAAGATGCTTTTCAAAGTCCGTTGTTATGAAGTTCGTTCCAAAGCGAGTGCTCGGATCCTGGTCGTGCCGTTGGATAAACGACTTTGGGTTTGGGTTAGTCTTTCTCTTGAATTACCCCCACGCTCCACGTTATGCTTCGGAGATAGGCCCCACATCTGAATTAGACCTATACTACTTTCTGGACTTTCTGGGAGGACTTGATCGAAGAAAAGGGACAAATGGGTATGGCATACGAAACTTTATAAAGTGGATCAGCGACCTTCATCAATCTACTAGTCGAAATCAATATACTAGTTGGCAGCATGCTTTCATGTAAGTATTGGGAATAGAGTATCCTTAGCATTTAGCATATACGGAATGGAAAGCTTTTTTAGTCTAACCTTCGCCCGAAGCCTTTCTTGTTCTTGACTTTCAACTTCCAATTTGAATTCCCTTGCGCTTTAGTTTATGTCAAGTACGCCCCTTTCTACTATGAATTCCTTATGGACTCACTTCTTCATCTACTAGATAGGGAGCAGAGGCTGGGAGATAGCCGTACGCTTTGAAGTGTGAATCTTTTCTGTTTCCTTCTTTGTGACGTATGTCCAATCCAAACAACTGTTCCTGGCCGATGGAAAGGGTGAATTCATTCCTTTATTACAAAGAGGTTATCACGCTCCTCCGTTAGGTAGTTAAATTAGAATGGCATTGCCCGCCTTGCGTGGTGTGTAATCCTAGGGGAGGCTGCGCCATCATTACATATATGAAAAGGCACCGGACCATCTGCCATATGAAAGCCAAAACGGGATCTATCAAAACGGATCTCTTCATTCCTTGGTCGATTATTTGGAATACGAGGCTAGAGCGACTGTCTTTTCTTTCATTTTCTGTTCCGTTGCGCGCCGTGCCCGAAGTAGTCAAGACTGAGAAATGAGATATTTGAAGAAAGGAAAGGGGGAGCTTTACGCAGAAAGGGAATACGCTATCCATGGAAAGCTCACTCGTGACGAAAGGGAATTCTATCCAAGAGGCAAACTTTGGCGAGTGGAATTGGCAAAAGAAGCCCTTACTGAGTTCAGTAGATGGGAACCCGGCCTCCCAATCGGTCCTAGAATCTAGAATGAAGTAAGTGTAAACTTTTGAGGAATGAATAGGCATCTGTACAATAGAAAAGGGGAAATATAGGTTGAATGAAAATTAGAATATATCTTAGCATAACCGTAGGAGACAAAAGAAGCAACAAAGGTGACTCTCAACTCCATAACTGGACTGACTTTTATTTCATCTCTATATCCTTATATACTTTGAATTACTCATCTATATTTGATTTATATATGTTTTGTGATATGGATCGAATCCCTTACTATAGTGAAAAGGCATTACTTTCTGATTGAAGAAGACCTGAAGCTAGCTCGAATCGACACAATTCAATGGTTTATAGCATAGCCTCTTTCTCGAAAGATTGTGTTATTGTTCAGTGTACCTGGTACAAGGACTACTTTAAAGGCCAATAAGAAGAAATAACCATTCTAATCAGAGCAGATTACTTAGATTCACTCCGCGTGGTTCACTTCGCTCGGGAAAGTCCCTTATATCCCGTCTGGGGAACCAGGATCTATACTTTGAACTAGACCCACCCCCTTCTATCGGAGAGCTATATCTATCGGATCCAAACCGCACATTCATGTTCTCGGTAGTCTCAATTCGAGAGAGAGACCAAGAGTCCTTAGTTGCGGATGTGGTCCGATTCCGAAGGCGAAGGCGTGGACAAAGAAAGACAAAAAAACGACCCAGCGAAGAAAGAAGCAACGGCCCAGCTTCGGCACTAGATCGAGCTACAGTATGCTTTTTCTTGGTTCCCCAAGAGATCTGATTTGCCCCGCAGTGGCAAGAGGTGGAGCGCCTATCAGTAGGGCCCAATCCGCGTCAGAGTGGGCAGTCAGCTGAGAACACGAAGATCGGCGAAAGGAACGAGGTGCGACAGGGTTTAGAACCAATAAGATCCATTCGGCGTAGAAGGTCTAATGCATACTTGGTTTGAGTGAGGACCAACCCTGAAGGTAGGAGCACGTCTATCCATGCCGAGAAAGAAATGAAATGTAAGTTTCCCTTCATATCAAACTGGCGACCAAGCTGAGTAAGAAAATGCTGAAGAAGGGCAAGAATGATCACCAGTAAACATTCTGTCATCGACATAAAGCAGAAGAACAAGTGTACCGATTACAAACATCGAGGAGTCAGCCAAAAAGAAAGACCACCAAAAGTAACGACCACCAAGATACGCATAGTGATTCGATCTTTTGATCACCCATTTTTTGAAAACCTTTTTTTTTGCAATCATTGGAGTCAAGCAATTAGGGGATGCGCAACTCATTTTTGATCGGATTAAAGACAAATATGCTTCACTCCTGAGCTAGCTAAATACAGGACCTTGGTAAACGCAATGATCAGCAAAGAACAAGAAAAAGGACATCTAAACAGAGCTGCAGACTGGTCGGATGAGCGCTGAAACATTTCTTTCCGAGACAAAGGCTTTGAAGACAACAAGCAAATTCAGGTCTGAATGGAAGGAGGCAGAGGAGACTGATCTTCCTAAAGGAGTAGTCGATCCGGAGACCTTGTGTGATCAACACAACACGAAAGGTATATGACAAAACAGGAATGGGTTTTCAGCTACTCCAGAGAAAGATGTTGTGGAGGGCGATCGGTGGGATGGGATCCCGTTTTCATTGTCTGTTAAGCCTCACTGCTATGGTTTTGATTCTTTTGTCGAATCCGAGTTCTTCATGCCATGAAGACCAGCCAAGCAGATGTGATTCTGTCTCTTCCTTTCTTATTATCACTGACATTAAGGTTGACTCTCTCTCCTTGCTCGTTTCACTCCTTTCCGTGAAGAGCACACTAGGCACCAAGTCGCAGTGACAACGCCTTCCAGCGGTAGTCCTCCGGTAATCAAGCAAGAACAAACAATCATTCATCGGGGAGAGCGCGGATTTTTTTCAAGTCAGGCGGATAGGTGCTCCTTTAAGACCTTTTATTGTCGCCCTTTGAACAGGGAACACACAATTCCAACGGCAGCAGGAGGAAGAAAGACTTTCGAACCCGACACATCCACTGCACGATCCTTTGGAGCCGTAGTTCCGGGATTGGATTGCAAAGGGAGCGGGAATGCTTTGAAGCTCAACGAAGTAAAAGCCCGTTGACCTAGGAACGATCCTAGGAGTTCTCTCTGTCCTCCCTTTGCTTGAACTGGACTTTTCCGAAAAGGTGCTTTGCACTATATGCTGGCTCATCCGGTCAAGCTCTTGGCTAAAAAAGATTCCCCAAGTCTTGTGGAGCTAACTAGCAGTGACCAGGACCCGTCAAGCGAACAAGCCCAGTTAAACAAAGAAAAGTAGGCCTGTCAAGAAGACAAGCTCCACGCTCAAGCTCAAGCTGTATCTCCTTCCTTTCCAACCCTGCCCTTTTAGCTCTTAGGTAAGTAAGCTCCTTGCTCTTTCTCCGGAAGCTAATCCACCCCAATACAACCTGTCTGGCCTTTCACAAATCTTGCCTTTCTACCTTCACTATTTACTCCATGAATTAGTGTCGACCTGTCTTTTCAGCGTAGAAACTTGCAGGTTCGGGAGCTGGGAAGAATACGAATCTTGCAAGAGGTCGCCCAAACCCGTGTTTTTTGCTTGTTTTTACCCCATCTGTCATCAATATAGCCCTTTACCTGAGACTGAGCTGAGCTTCTTCTAGTTAAACTAAATAGTGATCTAGACTCGTGCAATGATAAAGAAATGCCACTTCTCCTATACTGCTCGTGCCTACGACTAGTAGTGCACTCACTACCGATCACTCTATTAGAAGTTGACAGGGGAGCTCATTAAAATACGCCTTCTCTGGCTCAACCCAGAGATTACATTCTACCTTTCACTTCTGATTGATTACGGAACTACGACTTTCATTGATCCTTCTTTCTCCTGCGCTTCCTTCTAGCCTACCACTGCTTGCTGCCTACGAAAAAGCTTTCAAAGCAAAGAGCTTCTTCTCACCAGATGGGAACTGAAACACCTTTCGAACTGAACTGTCTTCCCCTAGTCTATGACAGCATTCCCATAGCTCTATGCCTACCGTCTTTCTGGGTCACCCATCATTCGCACTGGTCAGTCAGGACCATATACCTCGGGTGCCTTCTGGTTGGCTTTCAAAAAAACCTATTCCTTCGCTCCCAACCATTCCTGTATTATGTTCTAATACTGCGGTTAGGCCTTTTGATTAGACAATTCCTACTGCATCAACAAAAAAACTAGCATCTGCAACAGAGCCTGACGGAACGGAACCGAAAATCTGGTACTACTCACTAGTGTTTGGCGGCGAAGCAGTGCTACCCTGGAGGCCATGGCTTGGCTTTCTCCCTAGGTAAGAACAGATCCTTATGTGCAAGCAAAACAGATAATCTCGTGCAAACAAACAATACCTTCCAGCAAGAGGGGCACCTATTAGTTCGACATAACATCTGGTTCTAACTATCGCATCTGTCCTTTGCGCCTTTCTATATGTATCTCCTTCGGACCCGGCCGGGTAATTTATTATAGAGAGAGATTCGTCTTCCTTCTGAAGTGCATGCGTCATGCTTCTGACCTTTCCAAAGATGCTCTTTTCAAAGAAAAAAGCGATTGTACTCCGAGCTGACTAAATCTTATTTTTTGAAGTCGCCCTCCCATGCTTTTTGTTGGTCAACAACCAACCAAAGTTCTCTAGAGCTCCTCACTACTCATACAGGCTTGACGGAGTTCAGCTGTTTGGAGGGAATCATTTTGTCTCAATCTATCATGCCTCAACTGGATAAGTTGCTCGCTCTGTTTGATCAACCCGCTACCATTCTGTGCTCGGGAGTTCTTTTGTTAGCCACGGCTTTCATTTGCAAGAGGTTTTGGAAGCGGGATGCCGCAACTACATCTACAAAGGATCCTGTTGCTCCTGAAACTGAGCTTGAAGTCATACGTGAATATGTCGAGAACCCTGATTTATTTGAGCAGCATATGGATTCTCTTGAGGCCGAGTTTGCTGATAGACTATTTGAGAGTGCTAAATCCGAGTTGGTTGGTCTATTAGAGGCCCACATGCAAACGACTCATCTGCAGTTGTCACCAATATGGCCGTCCGTCAGGCATTTGGCGGAGAATGTCTGGTACCTTACTCGTCCTTCGGAGAGTCAAATAGGTCTTATGATCCACCTAAAGAACCAACTCTCCGTCGATAGTGAGCAACTCCAGTACAATTCTATCTGGCAGGATTTTTTAGAGGTAATGGGCCCAATCGACGGGAACAACAACAGCCCACTTGAGCAATTTTCCATTCTCCCATTGATTCCTATGAATATAGGAGATTTGTATTTCTCATTCACAAATTCATCTTTGTTTATGCTGCTAACTCTCAGTTTGGTCCTACTTTTGGTTCATTTTGTTACTAAAAACGGAGGGGGAAACTTAGTACCAAATGCTTGGCAATCCTTGGTAGAGCTTATTTATGATTTCGTGCTGAACCTGGTAAACGAACAAATAGGTGGTCTTTCCGGAAATGTGAAACAAAAGTTTTTCCCTTGCATCTTGGTCACTTTTCTTTTTTTGTTATTTTGTAATCTTCAGGGTATGATACCTTATAGCTTCACAGTTACAAGTCATTTTCTCATTACTTTGGGTCTCTCATTTTCGATTTTTATTGGCATTACTATAGTGGGATTTCAAAGAAATGGGCTTCATTTTTTAAGCTTCTCATTACCCGCAGGAGTCCCACTGCCGTTAGCACCTTTTTTAGTACTCCTTGAGCTAATCCCTCATTGTTTTCGCGCATTAAGCTCAGGAATACGTTTATTTGCTAATATGATGGCCGGTCATAGTTCAGTAAAGATTTTAAGTGGGTCCGCTTGGACTATGCTATGTATGAATAATCTTTTCTATTTCATAGGGGATCCTGGTCCTTTATTTATCGTTCTTGCATTAACCGGCCCGGAATTAGGTGTAGCTATATCACAAGCTCATGTTTCTACGATCTTAATCTGTATTTACTTGAATGATGCTATAAATCTCCATTAAAGTGGTTATTTATTTCTATTTATAATTGAACAAAAGGATCGAAAACAAAAATAAGGTGAGGTGGGAAATAAAGGAATTATTATCGCATTTGATTCCTATGATAAGGTGGAGGCCTTCATTCAAGATTCAAGCTATGCCGCAAACTCACGTTTTGGATATAGGAAAATAGCCAGAGAATTGCCGTTTCGATTGATGAGGCCAGCCCGATTTGAGGAATCGAAGCGCCTAGTCTTTGTCATTACTTGAGCGATTTCAGCAATAAAGAAGAGTGAGCCAGCACTCATAAAGACGTAAGCTGTTGGTTTCGTTGAAGACGTGAAGGCGAGAACTCTCACCTCTGCCAGTGGGACCCATTGATTTCAGGTTTCATTGGAGAATGAAAGTGAAAAGCGGCTTCTTAAATCACAATAAGGATCGTGCGCCTAATCCTCATAAGCTTCCGATTCTGATACCCGAGAACAGCCAGCAGGATATTTAAACCAGAGGAAGCAGGTCGGTCTGCTCGATTCGATTGGGGAAGTTCTTTATTCTTTATTTGGGATCGGATTCAAGCTCATCAGAGTCAAGCTCGGAGGGGAAGGTTGGAGAAGTCCATTGTCTTTGGCTTATTCGCTTCCAACCGTTGAATGAAAGCGAAAGTGGCTTTGTCAATCCGGGTAGAACTCTGATTGGAAAGACCGATGCGAACAAGCGGGTAATTTTTGTCTACTCGTCAAGTAAAGCCTCACTTGTTGAAGCTCAGTTCAGTAACACAATCAGAGTGACCGCTGCTAAACCCTGTGATTTACAACTACCCTCACTAATGTCGGGATATCCGGTCCCACTATGAAAAGATGAGAGAAGATTTCCTTATATTAGAATATATGGAACTATGGTCAGACATATATAAGCGAGTAAACTACCTTATATATATATATAAGCGAGTAAACTACCTTGTTCTTTCGGTCGGTGAGTACGGTATCAGTCCTGGGGCTAGGAAGCCACCGCCTCTTAGAAAAGGTTGCTTACTTTTCTATTGATTAGAAATCCGAATCTTATAAGTCAAAGTCATGGGCTCACCTTATTATAGAAGTTCTTACTTGGCGAAGAAGACTGATCTATTAGAATATCAAGGCGAAGGGATGCGGGCAAGAAGCTAATAGGATAGGCTCAATAGCTGCTCAGAAAGGTTCTAGTCAGGGCATCATCCCCGCGCTTGAAAGGTTCAGTGTTGAAGGAAACCCTGGCGAATAGAACGAGTGTTAGCGCCTTAAACTTTGAATCTCACGAGTGTTAGCCCGGAAAGAGGAGTTAATTCGTCTATCGTCGTGGTAAGACAGGAAATTTCTCATAAAAGGATAACCTGTGAGTTAGGGATGATGTAATTAAGAAGGATAAGCTGTGAGCTACGGTAATATGGAATATTAGAACGGTTCAGCAAAGACAGGTTAGAATGGTAATATAGATAGGTAGTTTGCTCACGAGCTGCAGCTAGAAAGTTTCTTATGCTTATTCGGAACTTTCTAGTAAGCAAGCAAAGTCTCAACCCGAAATCAATAGCCCGCAAGAAATAGAAAGGAGAAAGCCCATCTCTTTCCAGTAGTATGTAGCTTGACTTCCTTGAACTTCTATGGAGGGCTTAGTTTGCGCAGTTGAGTGGCGCTTGTTGAATACCTCTCGTAGGCCCATCGATGGGTGGCTTAGTCCGTTCGCTCCACATCGGGAACTTTAGTAGACCGAAAAACGGAGGAGCAGTTTGGTGGTTAGCTTCCCGGTGACCAGCTCATTCATTTGATTCCCTTCATTGCTATATCGACTCTTTCTTAAGCCTAACGACTACTTTATGTTAATGACGATTTTGAATGTTTGCGATTTAGATTAGTAACCCCTTTCCTGTTATACCGAAATTACTTGGTCCGATCCAGCTCCAGCTTCCTGCTACTATAAAGACAACTAAAGGTAATGCCAATTATCTTACTTACTCTTTTTTTGATAGCAAGGGCGAGGAAATCTGGTAGAAGCGAAGCGCTTACGTTTACATAATAGGGGCTCCGCTCTTTCATTTGATGTCAGGATTGACTATGAATTCTCCTAGTGAGCAGTTGTGGTTATTATTTTCTAGTACGGTTTGAAGAAGGACAAAAGTTCTGGCTGTGGCTTTCGTTGAGCCGATTATGCGAGACCAAGAGCTCTTCAAGAATGACCAGCAATGGCAAAAGCAGAGCCCAACACTTGATCGATCGTACATGTGTTCGGCTATGCGTAGAGTAGTTCGGTTCGTGTTCAATACATAGAGCGCGCAGGCGTACTTTCGTTACGGACTTTTCCTATTCTATTCTCATTACGAGATGAGCGGGTTGGAGAATAAGATCAAGTCGAAATATATCAATTCTTTATCTTCTTCATTCAAAGGAGAGTATAGATGGGACGGTCAAGAGATTCTGGCTATCAAGTTCCATTCCAGTGTGATCTACGCCTGTTAGACTGCCGGGCTGTAATGGATTGGACTATGAATACTTCTTTCTAGTGAAAGAAGGATATCGTATCGGGTTGGACCCGCTCTCTTCAGGTGTTTGCAATTCCTGTGGGAACCGCACCACTTGAAGCCTTTGTATCCACATAATGAGAAGCCCTCTTTTAGTAAAGCTTCTCTTCATCAGCGACTTTCGCGAATGCCTTCTATCGACAAAGAATCCCCTGAGTGAGCCCTACTTATCTAGCCGGTGTTTGCTAGGTTTATTGAGCTACCTCACTACTGCTTTCACTGGAAGCGGCTTAGCTTGTGTTATGCGTAAGACATCTAGATTGGCTAGAAGGAAGGAGTGCCGCTTAAATGCTTTTTGAGTTGATGGATCCGTTTAAGAAAGAACAAGAGGCTGTTCTTCCATTCCATTCCTGTTGATGCGGGAGAAGAGGTCAGTGCTACTCCTGTTACAGAATCCGATCTTGTTGAATCAGCTGGGATTGGACTGGCTTTCAAGGGCTCGGCAGGTCTCAAGGTCCGCAGATGTTTTCAGGAAGAATAGGCTGTTGTCTCTTTTCCAGTCTTCCCTGTTTGCTTGCCAGTCGGATTATTCCCCTCCTTTTCAAATTCCTTTTGGAATAGATGTTCTTTTGGCTTTCTTCTTCCAAATCTCTAGAGGCAGGCATGGGTAAAATAGAAGAAACAACTCAAGCTAGAAGCCGACAGTGATTCAATAACCTATCAATCTGGGCTATCAGCAGAAGATTCCTACTAATTAGAAGTGGGTGTTCCTCGAAGCTTAGACGAGTTGAATGGAAGACAAACTGTCACACCATTCTGAGGAAGTTTACTGGTTCGACTGTGAAAAGAGAGAAGCTGATGTAGAGGACCTGATGGGTGCCTAAGAATCCTGCCTGAGAAAACAAGAGTTTGAGGGGCCCAAGGTCTATGATACCTAAAAGTATTAAAATGAGTTTATATAGGCAGACATTAGCCTCTGAGCGAATCTACCCCCTCTTAGGTGTTTTAGCACTCCGATCGTCTAACAAACAGGGGGATTGAAGCCTAAACAACAAGATCCGAGCCAGGAGCTTTGGGTTGCCCATCAGTTCATTCAGTTTGGATTTCCTCAAACATAGGCACTTTAGGCAGCTACCCGAGAGATCAATCTTCTTGCAAGGAATGTGGGAAATAGCCTGGCAAAGGCATCTTCTATAGATGGACCGAAACCGGACGATTTGCCTGGGGCAGAAAGTGAAAGTGGTTAAAAGACTTCACCCGCACCAATTGCTGCTAACGATGCTTCTTGTTTTGTGTTTACTGACACAACGAGCCCAACAGGAACCTCTGAAAAAGAGGCATTTTTACAGTAAGTAGGGCAGTCAAGGGCTCTTAGAGGATATCTATTTCCATCTGAACTAAGGTTATCCAGGTATCGGCCCTAAGAACATGTGCTAAAGCACCTTTCCGGCGAGAAATCCGCTGAATAAGCTTGTGGGGGAGACTCAGCTGCTAGCTCAGATCTTCTTGTTTCGGCTTTCTTGCTTGTTAATGGGTGGGCCAAAGCTCCTAGCGTTAGCGAGAAAACTACCTATTTCAAGGTAGGACCCAGACCGATAGATTTATTCTATGGCGAAGGATCTGAAGGTCTGAAAGCGCGTAAATAGCTTCTGAGAGAGCTACTTAGGGTCTTCTCTTGAAGAGGTGTTTTACGCACTTGAATCTCTATCAATAACAATAGGAAAGAGCTTGCCTGATTAGAATCGTTAGGAAGTACACTTATTTTCTTGTGTTAGGGCGGGGAAGTATATGCTGCGACACAACTAAAGCGGAAGACCTCCGGTTGTAACGGAAGCGAAAAGAGGAATTGGTTCGTCACCGTTTGGTAGACCTGGTCCAAGCCTGGTAATAGACCCAAACTCCGAAAAAGAAAGGGTCAATGGATCAGTTTATCACTTCGGCCTGCCTTATTCCTTTGAGGATAGGCATCGGGGCTAGAAGACTGTGATACAAAACCACTCAGCGAGGCAGAATCTGCAAACGGTCACATTGTTTGTATAGTAATCCAGTTCGGCCTTCGGACGGGTAGAAAGTCTTTCCGCCTGGTTTCGAATGGGAGAGGCGAATCTCAATGACCAGACGAATCCGCAGCAAGGGCATCTGCCAATTATGTTACGCCAGTGATTGTAGAAAAAGAGTGAAACGGGCTGCTAGAGACCTTGAAACCTCTATTTTACACCTATTAGGTATCCTCCCAAGCTTTTAAAAGCAAGAAAGTGGCAATACGGCGAAAGCTGCCTAGCTTCTTTCTTCACAGACAGCGTAGTGATAAGAAAATGCTAATGCCGTTGACTCAGATCCAAGACGGAAAGTGGTTGATGACGACTTTGAGTAGGAGGACTAATTCATCACAACAGGTTGAATCCCGAGATCCTTCTTCCCTTGAGCGGCTCCTGAGCCCAGCTCGCCTTTTTAGAGACCTCTCACTCCGGCTAGACCATCGAAATCTTCAGCTTCTGGCTAAGCCGACATAACATATTCAACCACGGATTAAGTCGACATAACATCCTCACGTTCAGTCAGGTTTTTCCAATTGGATTACCTTGCCGGAATTGGATCAAAGTAGGGCTTTATTGGCCTTCGGCTGCGCCTTCTGCTCGAGCTCGCCGTAGGAAACTTTCCGCCGATGCCTTTATTAGAGGAGTAACTGGTTTTTCAAAACCTTGCTTCGCTTCGCAGACAAGAGTGTGGACAGTATATTTCATCGCCTCTACTAATGCAAGTGCAGTTCTCGCTGCTCAACTATATAACTATATAGAGGGGGCTTTTCTTCGTCTCGCCCATGTGTAACAGCAAATGGTGAACAACGAGCACCAAGCTCTTTTGCCTATGCGCTTACGAGGACTCCTTCACTTAATGACATTCCTTCCAGATCCAGTTTTTTATATTCTGATCGGGTAATTGCATATTCTGATGATTACTGGTTTCGGAACAAGTCTTCAAACCAGATGCCTTCTGCAGCCGGATGTTCTACCAAAGTCTCAGGCGACACATACGCTCAACGGCTTTCTGGAAGTGAGGGGGATGGCGCATACTCAAACGAGGGGCTTTCCCACACTGATTTACCAACCTCTGGGGCTTACATCCCTTCCTCCCGACCTGCTGTCTTCTGACTCTTCCCCGGCAATGGCTACGAAATCAAGGGATTGGAGCTCTTCGGCTTCCCTTTTCGATGGTTACGAGTGTGAAATCATTGGTTCTACTCGGCCTAAGGCATTCTTCCACTTCGGCAGATACCCATTCTCAAGTAGATCTAAGGCGTTCTAGCCGTCTTTCCGTTCGAATAATTCGTCTTTTTCAGTCTCCCGTAGGGGCGCCCTTCATTGGAGAGGCTAGGAAACTCTGTTTTAATAACTTTCCCTTTAGGGGTAACCCATGTAGGGGAGTAGCATAGATGGGTAATCTCAAGAAAAAAAAGGGCCTTTAGAGCCCGCTTCCTAATCCTGATGATCCATCTAGACGCGAAAACCCCCTTCTTTCTCATTCATGCTGGGCAGAGAGCGGCTATGGCGGTGCACCTATACATCTTGATGAACCTTACACAATGGTAGATCATCCATTATTTGATGGCTCACATTACACACTTAATGAGCTGCTCTATTAATCAATTATTCCAGATCCGTTTTAATAAGGGTTTTCATAAGTTGAATAAAATACAAAAGGGTCCCCAGACCTTGGGGTAAGGCATTTTCGGACAAACACCTACACGTAACCATGACCAACTTCCAGTCATGCTTACCGATTAGAACGAGGTGCGTGAATTCGTTTAGCTTTCTTCGGCCGGATGAACATCCCTTACGGCCAGGGAATCGGAAACCCGCTCCGCTACCATAGAATGTTCTTCAGTATATTTCGTTTCGGAGCCTTGAGACCAGGCTTATGTCTTTATTTCTGCTCGACCACAATTGAAACTTTCTCTTTAGGCTCCCCCTTGGGTAGAAGCTACAAAAAAAAGATGCCATTGGGATGTTTATGATTGGTTCACATCGGTATAAAATACCTGGATTTGTCCAATCAAAGCACGGGAACAAAGAGTCGAATCACGGGAGTTTACTTGTCCGTCACCCTTTTTTTAGGAGGAAGCTCGCTTCGCTTTATTGAATTATTAGACCTTTTCGTTTTAAAGTAAAGAGTATAGCATAGG